TGTCGGACCTGATTAATCGCTCTTTCTTGTTCAAAATGAAGGGTTTCATTTTTGTAATTTTCTAATCGTTCCAAAGTGTCACAAGTGGCATTAATCAAATTTTCTTTTTCTCGTTCTATCTCAGAGTATCCATTCATTCGATACTCATCTGCTTCTATTTCCACTTTCTGTAAGCGAGTCCTGGCTCTTTCGAGCTGCTCAATGGCCCCTCTACGTAATTCTTCCGAATTTCGAATAGTACTCAAGATCCTCTGTTTTCGATTATCTAATAAATCATTTAATGAAAGTAGATTATCTTACCATTAATTTCACAACTTCCATAATCTCTTCCCGAACCAAACATGAATCTTTCGATTCATTTGGCTCTCACGCTCAATTATTTATTTTATGTTATGGGCATTCCCATATCTTTTTTTTAATGTAATGAGCCTACCCTCTCTTTTCTGTTTATATTCAAAAACATCGAAATTGATATAAGACCAGAATATTAGAAGGACTCTTCCGACCAGACAAAAATCTATAATTGTCAGCAAAGTTCTTTCTTTATTTGTATTTGTTCTTTATTTGTATTTGTTCTTTATTTAATTTAAAATTTAAATTTACAATTTATTTCTATATTTTTTTTTATTTCCTTTTTTTCTTCAAATCCAAAAATTCCTATTTTTTTTTACGTAGGTCGTCGATTCGGCATTGGAAAAAAAGAGCAAGATGCCCATTTTTTTAATAAATGGTTCAAATCATTTTATCGATATGAGTGTTCTATATCAGATAAATTACCAACTATTCATTTTTAAACCATTTCGGTACGTTAGTACCCGTAGAAAGAGTACCATGTTTTGCCTGGACTTCAAACAGTTTAGCTTTAACCATGTTAATGGTCTCACATTATTGGTTGATAGAGAATCAAATTTACCAATAAGTCACGAAATGCTATGGTTCTTACATATGATTTCTTAATTTATTCAGAAATAATTCGTTGAGATCGTGCACTTTTTTTCCTATTTATCCTATAAAATGAATAAAATACCATAAATAAAGTGCAGTCGGATGGATCCAACCTATTCTTGAAATACACAACTCGCACACACTCCCTTTCCAAAAAAAATCAATACACCAAGCACTACACTTAGATTTATTGGATTTGTTGCTAAAATATCGGTATTAAACCCGAAACTCCCGGCGGATGGCCAGTGACCCAAGGAAAGGAAAGAATCGGTTACATTTTTCATATGCTCTCCTCTTATAGATAGGACTAACAAAGAACAGAGTTCTTTTTGTATCACTTCGTCGTCCCTTTTTTGATCGATTTCTTTTTATTATATAAATTTTATTTCCATTTTTTTTTTTAATGGGAGTAGATTAAATCTAGTAATTTAATTTGATAATTTTGAAATTTTTTACTTGAAGTTTCCAATCCAATAAAATACTTATTAGGTTAAGTCTTGGGTCTCATGTCAATTGTGAAATATCTCGTTTGTTGAAACGATTCCTAAAAAAAGTAAAAAAAAGGTTTCCATTGTACTAAACTAAGTACGCGAAGGAAGAAAACGAGCGGATCCAGTAATTACTCATCCTCAAAACAGTCCTTCCTTTCCTGGGGTATTGTCTCAACAAATAAATAATTGTAAGAGTAAAGCGTTGATATAATTAGAAGAAGCAAACAGCAATTCTGAGTTAATAAAATAAGAAAAAAGTATAGCGAGTTAAAAAAATAAGAAAAAAAGTATAGTATGTAAGGTACTTTTTTACATTTCTAGGATTAAACAAAAGGATTCGCAAACAAAAGCGCTAACGCCACGACCAGTCCATAAATTGTTAAAGCTTCCATAAAAGCTAGACTAAGCAATAAAGTACCTCGTATTTTACCCTCTGCTTCTGGTTGTCTCGCAATACCTTCTACAGCTTGGCCTGCAGCAGTACCTTGACCAACTCCAGGTCCAATAGAAGCAAGCCCTACGGCCAATCCAGCAGCAATAACGGAAGCGGCAGAAATCAGCGGATTCATGGTAAGTTCCTCGCACCAAAAAAAAAAATGGTTAATGATACAATCAACCAATGAATTTTTACTTCATTTTTTTTATCATTTTTTTTTCATTAAGATTTTATCATTAAGATCTATCTGATTAAGATCTATCGGGTCGAAATAACTAAAAACTCCGAATTGAAATGATAATATTACTGAATCGTCAGAACTATTTCGATATCTCATTTTTAGTTTCTACTCATAATGGAGTTTTTGTAAATACATATGTATACGGTTCTAGTTATTGCATTTCTTTGTTTCGAACCATTCTTTCATTCAATTCTTCTTTCCTTTCTTTTTTCTTCTAGATACTATCCTTGAGTTCATCTCTTTTTTGCATTTCATTCAATCCACAATCACAGACGAAACAGAAGGACTTATATTGGAACTATATAAATGCAGTGAACCGCAATCAAATCAATCAATAATATATATATATATATATAGGGTATATAATAATATATATATATATTAGGAATAGTCCTATATAACTAGTAAATATCTAATATCACATATACATTTGTTTCTTCCATAACGTAAACCACCCACATTTTATATTGAATCGGATTCTAGAATCATTCCTCGAAACAGACACAGGGGCTGGACTTATAGAGATTACATACATCTAGTGTGACCCCCCCAACCCATCTTTTTTTTTTTTACAATTCCGCAATATCGTCTATCTTTTTTCCTACGACTCTAGGTCGTATATTCATACGTATTTGTATTTGTATCTATTATGTTCCCCAACCAAGTGGATTATCTTGAATCATGCATGAATTGGGATAAGCTTAAAAAAGACTATTTCGAAAACTAGTCAATGATGACCCTCCATGGATTCACCTATATAAGCCGCGGCTAACGTTGCAAAAATAAGAGCTTGAATACCACTTGTAAATAATCCAAGAAGCATAACAGGTATAGGAACTACTGAAGGGACTAAAGAAACAAGAACAACAACTACTAATTCATCAGCCAATATATTCCCGAAAAGTCGAAAACTAAGAGATAAAGGTTTTGTGAAATCTTCTAGGATGTTAATTGGTAAAAGTATTGGGGTTGGTTGAATGTATTTCCCGAAATAACCCAATCCTTTTTTGGTAAGACCCGCATAAAAATATGCCGCTGACGTGGGTAAAGCTAAAGCAACAGTAGTATTTATATCATTCGTAGGCGCAGCTAACTCCCCATGAGGTAATTGTATGATTTTCCAAGGTAAAAGAGCACCTGACCAGTTAGAAACAAAAATAAATAAGAACATAGTTCCAATAAAGGGAACCCAAGGACCATATTCTTCTCCAATCTGAGTTTTGCTCAAATCTCGAATAAATTCAAGGACATATTCAAAGAAATTCTGACCGTCGGTCGGAATGGTTTGTGGATTCCGAACAGCTATGATGACTGAACCTAATAAGATAGCAATTACGACCCAAGAAGTGATAAGTACTTGGGCATGGATTTGTAAACCTCCTATTTGCCAATAGAAATGTTGGCCTACTTCTACACCCGATATATCGTATAACCCTTTGAGTGTTTTAATGGAACATGGTATAACATTCATATTGTCCTCTGACAGAAATTGAACTTCAAAAAAGGAATTATTTTGATTCAACCATCTATTTCTCAACTCACTAACTTGAATCATTAATCGTATATTTTATTTACGATACCAAGAAATTACATAACATCATAACATAATATCAATATCCCCAGTACTTTTTTTATCTCTTTTTAAAAATTCAAAAATAGTAACCGATCCAATAAATCTATGGAGTTGCCAAATAATTAACTAATCTTATTATTCTTAATGATAATCAACGATTTCTTATATAGCCAGAACGACCCTCACAAATTGCAGATACTAATTTGTTAAGAATCAATCGGATTGAAGCTATAGCGTCATCGTTTGCTGGAATCGAAATATCTGCGAGATCTGGGTCACAATTTGTATCGATTAAACAAATTGTCGGAATCCCCAAAATGACACATTCTCGAAGAGCCGTATATTCTTCTTGCTGATCAACGATGATCACAATATCAGGCAACCCCGTCATATATTTGATCCCACCGAGATATGTTTGCAAGGTAGATAATTTTCTCTTCAACATTGCTGCATCTCTTTTGGAGAGACAGTTGAGTTTCCCCATCTTTTGTTCTGCTCTTAAGTCCCTGAACTTGTGAAGTCTCGTTTCCGTAGTGGACCAATTCGTTAACATACCACCAAGCCATTTTTTATTAACATAATGACACCGAGCCCTTATTGCAGCTGATGCTACTGAATCCGCTGCTTTATTTTTTGTACCAACGATTAAGAAGTTTTTTCCCCTACTTGCTGCATCAAAAACTAAATCACAGGTTTCTGATAAAAAACGAGCAGTTCTAGTGAGATTTGTAATATGAATACCTTTACGCTTTGCAGAGATGTAAGGGGCCATTCTAGGATTCCATTTCTTAGTACCATGACCAAAATGAACTCCTGCTTCCATCATCTCTTCCAAATTGATGTTCCAATATCTTCTTGTCATTTTTCCCCAGACTTCCTTTTTTTTTTTAACAAAGAGACGAGGTACCCTGAAATAAATAATTGTTCCGATGGAACCTTCTACGGGGGATTGACCGTTGATACACGACCCAAACCATTAATTTCTTTTAATTACTTATTTTATTTATTACCAATTTAATTACTTATTTTATTTTTTACCAAATCAATAATCGGACCAGATAATTGAAAGATAGTTAAAGTGAAAGGAAAGAATCTGCTCTTAGGAATCATTAAATCGCGTAAATGATTGTTCTGATGTCTCATGGAAATTTGTCTCATGGAAATTGTTTTGGACGTAAGAACAAAATAATTCTCTATGGTGTAACAAAATATCTCTTATTTCCAACTCGAATAGATTCTTTCTTTTGATTTCCAAATGAATGTTCTTGTCTTGCCTTGAAGGGTGTACTAATTTTGGGAATCCGGTACCAACAGGTATAATCCCCCCCAGAACAACGTTCTCTTTCAGGCCTTTCAACCAATCAATACGACCTCGTAGAGCAGCTTTTGCTAAAACTCGAGCGGTTTCTTGAAAACTTGCTTCGGATATGAAACTTTGAGTATTTAGAGATGCCCTCGTTATTCCCAATAAGATTGCCCGATAACGGATCGCTTCGTCCAAAGCACGCCCTGCTCGTTCCGCTCGCAAAAAGCCGATTAATTCTCCAGGTAAAAAAACATTAGACATTCCATCTTCTGAAACCAACACTTTTGATGTTACTTGACGTACAATAATTTCTATATGTCTATTATGGATCTGTACCCCCTGGGATCGATAAACCTTTTGGATCTTATTAACCAAAGAGATACGACTTTGGGCTATGGTTAGCTCAGCTCCAATCAAGAATCCCCAGGGGATTCCAAGAATTCTTTGTATACGTTCGTTCCAACCTTCAACTCTCCTTTCTAGGTTCATCGATATTGAATTAATCGAACGCACTTCTAAGATTTGTTCCACTTTTGGAAGACCTTGCGTTATGTCACCAGATCTCGATTTTTCATATATAAATGTAACTAATGTATCTCCTTCGTAAAGGATTTCTCCATAATGGCTATGAACAGTTGCTCCTGGAGTGGCCAAATAGGGTTTAGCTGATCTTATAACTAAGGAGTCAACATGAACAATTAAAATTTGACCAGATTTTTTTACGTGTGATTCGTATTTGAATAGACATACATTTTCACAAATAAATTGTCCAAGGCTAATTATTGTAGATGTCTCTTCACAATAATCGTGATGGAGAAAGCACCAATTCAAATGGAATGGATTCAAAATTATGTTACCGCATGGATCGGGATTATAAATCCTCCTATTTTCATCTATTAAACAGTATTTAAGTACTTGGAAAGTATGTTTAAAATTGTCAAGTAGCAAATATTTCTTTAACAAGATATGATTATGAGTTATTAAATAGTAAGATGAAAAAAAATTCGCTATTTTAGGGACAATAGTCCCTAAGGGACCCAGCAAATCCCTAATTTGGATTATGGGATCTGATTCTTTTGTCACATTGTTATATTTCGAGCCATTGAATGGACCAATTTGAGAACAATTGGATGATGACAAAATTATCAAAGATTGGCATTCCTTATTTCGATTCAACAACGTACCAATACCAATAGTTCCTTGATGTTGGGTAAGTGATTGAATCTTCGCCTTGGAATAAAAAGGATTGATATTGGTGCGATCTAATCCATTATCGGAAATCAATACGTAACTTGCCCTATCATACCTTTTTCCGGTATACGAAATAGTGGACTTGACTAACTCAATTCTTATGAAATCGCGAATCAGATCATTTGTCCTTACCTCAACAAAGGAAGCATGAACCTCTTCTATAGAACCATTTTTTTCTTGGTCCCAATTCAATACTAAGCAAGTCCGAACTAATTGAATACTTGTGTGATAAATTCCTCGAATTGACTTGCCATTTCCATAAAGGATATAATTGACAACTCTAAGTTGGACATTATTCTTTTCCTGCAAGAGATCCCGAGGGAAAAGTGTTGCTAAATTTATCCCATCAGCTATTTCATATGTGACTACGGACCGAACCGAAACAAAATACTTTTTCTTGGTGGGTGTGATCCGTTGGACATAGATCCAATTTTTCAATTTTTTTGATTTCTTAGAATTTTTTTTTTCCGTCTCTGGTGGTATCAAAATGCCGCTGTGCCTGGATATCTTATCTGTTTCTCCAGGAAAATGAATATCTCCAGAAAAGATTTTCAGTTCAATACTTTTTTTTTTTCTCTCCACTCGGACTAATCCGCCTACCCGGCTTCTTGTATTTAAAGCGAGTTGTGTATCTACTCCAATGATACTATTGTTCCGGACCATTATGAACGAAGATCCGGGTAAGATATGCACTTCTTCCAGAATGAAAAAAAACCGATCTACTTTCTGGTATTTCGGACTAAATTCTTTTGCTCCTCGATACTCAATCAAATCCTCTTTTTTTATGATTGAATCTACCTCTATGGTCCCATATTTAGTAATTCCTGAACTATTTCTTCTGTATCGTGGATCATCAAAATAAGCAAGAATACTATTTCTACGTAAAATACCATTTATGGGTATTTCAATCGAAATACCAAAACAGGGCATTAGTTCTTTATCTCGTTCTTGATCATATTGTAATGGGATAATGAATCTATTTCTTCGTTTTTTCGCCAAGAAATCAGAATTTTCTTGGAGAATAGAAGGATATATGAAATTCCAATGACCATTGGATATGATTCGATCAGGTCTTGAATAGTCAAGAATTTCCCTATCTTTTTTACCAGAAGTATTCAACAATTTATGTCTTACTCGATGATTAGTCATTGAGAGGTCAAAGATATATCTTTCTTCGAAAGAAAAAGAATGAACATTCATTTGATCTTGATCTTTGTGGAGCGAAAAAGACACTATACTGGATCTGCGCGGACCTCC